TAAACTAAAGTCATCGTTTAATAGCTATTTGGCTTCAACCTCCTCCTAAAAAAAAAAGTGGAAGATCTAGTTACGATTAGAACTAAACTTTTGTATCTTCATCCATAGATCCTTTACTTATACTCATTCAAAAGGAACCAACGATTGATCCAACTCAAAAAAAAAAATTATGTTTCGCGATTCCATAATCCAATTTGCTTATTCAAATTCTAATTTACCTTTGGATACAAATCACGAGAATGTATATTCTTCCTCAAACGTGGCGTTGAGAGGTAAAGGATTAAACCCTTTTAAGAAATAAAGTAAGAAATCAAGTTTTTGATCGGAATAGGAAAAAACCGAAAGAACCTTTAACTATTTCAGTTGTTACTAGAACGAATCACACTTTTACCACTAAACTATACCCGCTACAATATGATTATTGTATATGAATGGACCATTTGTCCAACAAAACAAGGGAGTAAAACGTAATCAAGATAGGATCAGAATCATGAAAATTGGAGTGCTGATGTGTTCCAGGGGGAAGGCTTGATGAAATAGGAGAAGAGAACGAGGGCTCATTTAAATAACAAGTTATATCTTTTCTTTTGCTGGTGGAGTTATTACTGACAGTCCCGGTCTGAAAGATCCATTGAAGTCGGAACATAAGATTGAGTTGAGTTGCGCAAGAATCCATAGCTCCATGGTTTTTTATTCCAGTAGGTAAATCGATAAAAGGAAAAAGAAAGAATAATAAGAAATGAAACTCCTATCATAGGAATGGAAATAGCCCTTCTTACTCTTGTTGCTGCTTCAATAACAATTTGGTTTTCAAATCAGAAAAATCATTTGATCCATGATTCATTGGAACAAAAGAAGGAATGGCCTGGCTAGGTACTGTACTGGCCAGGCCGGGGGAATAAAAGAACCTTTCGGACGAAATCAAAGACGTACTCTTTCTATTGGAGATATCTGTTTCGAATCGTTATCCAAATTGAATTGCGGATAAAATTCGTATATATGTATATATATATATAGATATAGTAAGTATAAATAAATCTATAAATAAATAAAGATAAAGAAAGACTTTGATCAATCTTTACTTCAGGCGTCACATATGAATTATCTTTTTGTAATTGGGAGAGATGGCTGAGTGGACTAAAGCGACGGATTGCTAATCCGTTGTACGAGCTGTTCGTACCGAGGGTTCGAATCCCTCTTTCTCCGTTCCCTCGGATCACTTGAGATTTATCTTTCGAATTCAAAAAATATCAAGCCCTTTTTTTTTAGTTAAATGTCTGGAATAGAGAAAAGCATAGGAAAATGCAGAAATAAAGCAAGGAAATAATGAAAAACCTCTGATTTTTTTATTCCTCACGTCCAGGATTACGTCCTGGATCATTAGATAGGAATCCGAAGATGAAGAGAGAAACAAAGAATATCACTACTGTGTAAACGAAGAGTTTGAGAGTAAGCATTGCACAATCTCCAAGATCATTTTTTTTTTTGTTTTTTTGCAAAGGAAATAAGGGAATAGATTCTCTATTTTTGTACCACATATCCTTGACACCAAGAAAAAAAATGAAAAAGTGGTTTTTAGAAAAGAAAGGAATTTGCAGGAATTCCTTTGTAATAAGATTCGAATTCCTTTGTTACCAAAATTATCTTGTCATACCCCAATTAGGTATTATGGGGTACCATATATAGGGTCTTTGACCCCTGGAACTGGAAGGGCATAATGCGGAAATTAGGTGATCCAGATTCATCTTCATCGCGGCTATCAAAAATCAAAAGAATTTCAATCTTTGAATCGAGGGTTCATAATGTAAGACATTATCTGATCTTATCAATTGTTATGTTAGAATTGAATTGATTTTATCGAATCAATCATGAATATGAATGTTTCTAGGACAGTATTAAAGATCTCATCGAAAACTTACAGCAGCTTGCCAAACAAGGGCTAAGAGAAAAAAGAGCACAGGTATGACTGGCATAAAATCTACGATTGGATTGAAAAAAGCATAAGCCTCGGGCAATTTGGCGAAGAAAAAGCTACTCGAATGAAGGGCAGAATTAAGACAGATACAGATCAAACTAAAGATATTAAGCATAACAAATATTTCGTTCTTGGAGATAATTTCATTTTTATTGAGTTATTGATATAAGGGAAAAATTAAGAAAGAAGAGAAGACAAAAAATCCTTCTTTCTTTTTCTTTGAACTTCCCCCAATCAAAAATCCTTCAATTCTCAAATGAGAATAGAAGGAATCATACTTTCATACAATATCTTAATTGAATTATATGGAATGATCAATGAATTCATTTTGATTCTACATTTACACGTATAGAATCCTAGCAACAACCTATTCCATAGATATTTGGGCTGGAATTGACGAATAACCAATAACAATATTAGTGTTTATTAGTGTCGAATTGAAATCTAAATGGGGCGTGGCCAAGTGGTAAGGCAGCGGGTTTTGGTCCCGTTACTCGGAGGTTCGAATCCTTCCGTCCCAGACCGATTCTATCAAAACAAAGATTGTTCTCTTTAACAATCTTCTGTTTAAGAGTATAAGGTATAAGGTTGGGTACAATATGATCCAATCTTTCTTTCTGAGTTCTAATGATTCTTCTATGAATCATAGATTCCTTTCGATTTCCAATTGTAAGAAAAAGAATCGAGTGTAAATTGCGGATGGAAATAAACATCTTTTACCCTTTTGATATTAGTTTTTGATATTAGGTAGGACGGGAACATAGATCAAAGTTGAATAAAAAAAAAATGGAATGGGCCATGTCGTCCGGATCTCATTAATAAACAATAAAGTGCAATATGGAACAGATTTTTTTTTTTCTTTGAGCCTAATTGCTTTTTTTTTGTATCTGGCTCCAATAAATAATTGGAAGTCAATGTAGTGATTGGGAGGAAGATTCATATATTCCATTCACTTGACTTTTGACTTGATAGAATTTATGGAAAGGTTACTAAACCTGAAGTAAAGCAAAATCTGTATAAAATGAACCATGCCTACATGTATTGTTATTGTTTGTTCTATTTCAGTGATACCGGTATTTCGGCTGAGGTGAAAAAGATCTTTGATACCTTACCTTAAATATCTATGATTACTCCCGTTGACAATTGTTCTGTGTATCTGATGGATACGGAAAGATCATACTCCTACGATTCTGGTTTTATCAATCAGATGAAAGAATAACAACCTTAATCTTATCTTACACGAGATCCTTTTTCCGTCCATCCCATCCCCATAAAAACAAATAAATTGAATTTGTTTCTCGATCCATCTACCTGCTTTAAATCATTAATGATTCAATTGGAAAAGGAACATGGATTTCTCTTATGTCTTATGATGATCAAATTTAGTCATTACAGGAAAACTTATTTCCATTAATGATAATGATGTCGAAGTAGGAAATTCTTGAAACCATTTTTCATGATTCCTTTATCAATCCTTAGATACTTGAAGAAGCGCGAGATTGATGAATCTAGCCTATAATCGAATCGATTCATTTGCGACTTTTCCGAGTCATTGGAATAGCTTATTTGGTTAATGACTTATTTTGTTCCGGTATTGCGAATCTAATTAAAGACCTTTCTTTAATTTAGTTGTTCGAGAAAGAGTTGGATCCTTCATGATTGATTGTCCCGAACAATCTGTTGAAGATGTAGATGTAAAGAAGTGTTAAGTAATTCGTTTATTCGTCTTTTTTAGAAATGTGTTTCATTCATACGATCGAATATGGGGTAAATTGGATCTTTGTCTTTGCTTGTGGGGCCTTCTCTAGATGAATACCTATCCATCCATATATATCAATTTAGATATAATTGATATATATTAAGGGTGTGGACTGCTATGTACCGATTGAGCCAATGACTATTCCGGATTCCATATTGAATCAAAATCAATTCCATAACCGGTTCAAAATTAGAGGAATGTTATGGTAAAACTTCGTTTGAAACGATGTGGTAGAAAGCAACGTGCGACTTGAAAGACATGATCGGCTGTGGATTCTTGCATCCACCATTTTATATATCAATGAAGATGCTCTTGGCTCGACATAGTTTGTTCTGTTCTACTAGGACCCCAAAAAATTGGGGGTTGTAAATAGTACATGATGGAGCTCGAGTATAAAGTATTGATTCATTTATCAAGGGGAAGGATCTAGGGTTAGTGCCAATCAATAAGTTGGAACAACTTCGTAAGTATATCTTCGATATAGAAATCCAAAGGTTCAAATTCCAACAAGTTTCAAATAAAAAAAAAAAACAAAGTAAAATTTGCCGGAATTGGTAAAACTATTTTGATCAAAAGTGTATTACAGGGGAATCAATCGTTCGTATGATTCTTTCAATAGAAAGAAATAACAAAAGGTATGTTGCGACCATTTTGAAACGATTAAGGATCACCGAAGTAACGTCTAAACCCAATGATTCAAAGCAAAGATAAAGGATACCGGAACAAGGAAACACAATTTTCAATTGTCTCAACAACTGGAACTAGATCAGAATGAGGAAGAAAAAGAGATTCTAGGCGGGACAAATAAAAGAGGTTAGAGACGGCTCAACAAATGTCCAAGGATTTCCCTTTCTTTGAGCTCTTTGAGAATTACCCAACTTGAGTTATGAGTACGAATGATATTTCTTTTTTTTTTTTTATTTATTTTCAGGAAAGGAAGTAAGAACAAAAAAAATGACTCAATTTATAGTCTAATTGATGATTTTATGGATACATTTGTCACTATATGATATGCATAGCATAAATTAAAACTCGAATCATTTTTTCTCGAGCCGTATGAGGAGAAAACCTCCTATACGTTTCTAGGGGGGGGCATTGTTCATCTATATCTATCCCAATGAGCCATCTATCGAATCGTTGCGATTGATGTTCGATCCCAAAGAGAAGGAAGAGATCTTCGTAAAGTGGGCTTTTACGATCCGATAAAGAATCAAACTTATTCAAACGTTCCTGCTATTCTATATTTCCTTGAAAAAGGCGCTCAACCTACAGGAACTGTTCATGATATTTCAAAGAAGGCAGAGGTCTTTAAGGAACTTCGAATTAATCAAACGAAATCAAATAAATGAAATAAAAAAAAGGGGGGGGTGCCCAGTATCTTATCGAGCTTTATCTAATTCTTTCTCCACCACTCCGATTTTTCTTACTCTATTCATACCTATTCACTATTGCTCCTATATAATTCCATATCAGATAACGATAACGAAAAAAAAAATCTTTTCTTATTGATATGAGACGGATAGAAAAAAAATCTCGAGTGAATAGATGAAATAATCGGATCTAGAAAATGATGGTATGGGATTACCATCAATCGGATTGTTTTTGTTGGGACTCCACCAACAAAAAAGGGGTAAATCTTGTTTATTGTACCTCTATTGAATAAACTCGAGATTTTTTTCCTACTTTTTTTTTTTTTTCTTATTTATTCCCTCATCCACACTTCATTTCTGATCTGTGTAGTGCCAATCCAACACAAGTACTTATTTTCTTTAATTGAATTTGTTTTCTCAACCAACATTCAATTCATATTGACAATGTTGTATCGATCAAATATAATTTGATCGTGGATAAATAGATCCATTTATCCCAGCCCCATAAGTTTGTTTCTTTATTTCTTTACTTTATTTCAATTTCACTCAAATGGTGAGTTCTCCAGATTCGCTGCGACACAAGAAGTATCTTCTTAATGAAAATGAAAAAAAAAAAAAATATTGATCAAAATATGGATGATCCATCAATTTTGGCATCTATCTATATTGATCCGGGAATCTGTTGTATTTTCATCTGATCTGTTCATTTTGATGTTCATAATTGATCATCAAATTTTCTTTTAGATTTGTTTGTTACTAGTTCAATGTTTTGACGGGGTCGAGCAATCCAATCCCAATCTCTTTATTTTCATTTGATTTTTATTCCGATCGTATCTACACACCCTATATTTTCCGGGTTGCTAACTCAACGGTAGAGTACTCGGCTTTTAAGTGCGGCTATGATCTTTTACACATTTGGATGAAGCAAGGGATTCGTCCATACCATTGGTATAGTTTGTAAGACCACGACTGATCCTGAAAGGGAATGAATGGAAAAAATAGCATGTCGTATCAATGGAGAATTTGATTGATAATACTTTATCCTTACCGGATCGGTACAAAATCTTGTTTTGATTCTTGGAACGGGACCAAACCAATTCACCATTGGGTCGAGTGAATAAATGGATAGAGCTCTATCGCTCCAATTATAGGGAAACCAAAAGTAACGAGCTTTTGTTCTTAATTCGAATGATTACCCGATCTAATTAGATGTTAAAAATAGATTAGTGCCTGATGGGGGAAAGGGTTCTCCTGTGAGTAAATTATCGATTCCTTTTTTTAATGAATCCTAACTATTAACTATTCTTTTCTTTCTCGATTATGGAGTGGAGACGAATGTGTAGAAGAACGGTATACTGATAAAGATCATTTTTCCAAAGTCAAAAGAGCGATCGGCTCGCAAAAATAAAGGATTTCTAGTCATCTCTTGTAACTATAACAAAACAAAAAATTGGATGGAAAAGTGGAAGATCTGTTGATTGGCTTCCTTGTCTCCGGGGTATCCATTCTTTTCTTAATCTATTCTTTTCTTACTATATACCTTGTTTTGACCGTATCGCACTATGTATTATTTGATAACCCAAGAAATCCTTATGCTTTTGATTCAAGTATCATTTCAAATGGAGGAATTACAAGGATATTTAGAAATAGACGGATCTCGACAACAATGCTTCCTATATCCACTTTTCTTTCAGGAGTATATCTATGCACTTGCTCATGATCATGGTTTAAATGGATCGATTCTTTACAAACCCATGGAAATTTTCGGTTATGACAATAAATTCAGTTCACTAATTGGGAAACGTTTAATTACTCGAATGCATCAACAGAATCATTTGATTCTTTCGGTTAAAGATTCTAAACAAAATCTATTTGTTGTTCCCAACAAATATTTTGATTCTCAAATGATGTCAGAGGTTTTTGCAGTCATTGTGGAAATTCCATTCTCACTACGATTAGTATCTTCCCTAGAAGAAAAAAAAATAGCAAAATCTCATATACGATCTATTCAATCTATTCATTCAATATTTCTTTTTTTCGAGGACAAATTTTCACATTTAAATCATGTGTCAGATATACTAATACCCCACCCTATACATCTGGAAATCTTGGTTCAAACCCTTCGCTGCTGGATACAAGATGCTCCCTCTTTGCATTTATTGAGATTTTTTCTCTACGAGTCTCGTAATTCGAATAGTCTCATTATTCCAAAGAAATCCATTTCCTTTTTTTCAAAAAGGAATCAAAGATTCTTCTTGTTCCTATATAATTCTCATATATATGGATGCGAATCCATATTCGTTTTTCTCCGTAAACAATCCTCTCATTTACGATCAACATCTTCGAGAACCCTTCTTGAGCGAACACATTTATATGGAAAAATAGAACATTTTTTA